TCAAAAGCACCGGGACCTGATCTGATGGATTTTCAGCTTCCTTTTTCAAATCCTTCTGGGCCACTGTTGGAGCTGATGTGGTAGATGTTATACAGGACTTCTTTTCCTCTGGGACCATGCCTAGAGGTCTCAATCATACCTTCATTGCCCTTATCCCCAAAGGTGAAGGTTCCTCTCGCTTATCACAATTTCGTCCCATTAGTTTATGTAATGTTGTTTATAAGGCCATTTCCAAGATTATGACTAACCGGCCGAAAAAGGTGCTTCCAAAGATTGTTTCCTCAATGAAAACCCATTCTATCAGGTGGGACCAGTCGCTATCAACCCACTAAAGACTCTCCCATGAGCTCATCTACATCTGTCCCGAATTGTGAGACCGAGACTAATCTGTAAAGATCTTTTCTGCATCCAAACGTGATAACCGGAAAATACACAAACAATAGGAGAAATTGGACTGAAAGAAATGATAGAAGAAAGACATCGAAAAGTCGAATCCGAAGACATAGGATCACAAAGAAATGACACAAAGGTGTTATCGTAATGGTGTGCCCCAGTAAGTCCAAGGGGAGAGAATGTGACCTCCGAACTGTTGCAAGTTGAGTACACTGATGCGTCTAGGTCCTCCCCCGACAGTTCAGAATAAGCGGGGATGCCTTCTTCGGCAGCAGCACTGTAAGAACATGCACTCAGAGAGGAGGCAACCATGTTCTCTGCAACATGCTGCTCACTGGTGGCCCACAGATCCACGTGGCCTGAATGAAGCATTGGTTCGGCCCCCCCTTGAGTGACCAAAGCAACACCTTTGTCCCCCATCTCTGCTATTGGGTCTATATGCCCTTTGTCCAACCTCGAATCGACCTGATTATGGCCGTCCGTAGCCTTATGAGAAGAGGCTTTGCGGCGAACAAGTGTTGGCCAGAAAATCTTCCTATGAATGGTGAAGCCCCGATTTCGCACCTGATTGGAGGACGCCGGGTTCTCTGTCTGAGAGAGATATCGGTGGTGGCTGAGGTCGATTATGGCGCGAATCCTTCTCAAGGTCTGAGAGCAATCTCCCGAATACCTTACTTAGCGGGGTAGAAGCGTTCGAACAAAAAAAAAAAGCCTTGCTTGCCACTTTTCTTTTCCTTGGACGGCTGAGAAGTTTCCTCATTATCCCTAACGTCTGAGCCCTCCTTCTTGCTCTCAGGTTCCTCCCTAGAAGGTGATTGACTGGATAAAAGAAAAGGGTTTGGGGAGTTGCTAGATCCTCTTTTATCTCTAGCATCCATAGATGGAGTCAAAAAGGAACTAGAAATCACGTGACTCACTTCGTGGTGGCCCCTTCGGATCTCTAGGTTACTGGAAGTGCAATCCGAGCCATCGCCCGAGTTATTAGATTATTTCGGTTGAGCAGATTCGAAATCGTCTCCTTTGAGAGCAGCTGCGATACTGTGAATCGCGGGACCTCAAACGAATCCCACTCCATAGTGGACGGTTTTAAACCGTCTCGGGGCGCGAAATCTGCCAGATACCTTAGAGATTCAGATGGAATCCGATCGAACGGCTAACTTCCTACCATGACGATAGGGACGTTGATACCTCAATTTTTCCCCCCAGCTTGTACCGTTATCACTGCCATTCCTACGACGCCTGGCAGCTTGATTTTGAAAAGTGCCAGGTGTGGCACCCCCCTTCAATCTGCCCCGCCAGATCTTTCCCGAACCACCAGGCTTGGTCTGAGCCTGACCGTCCTCACCCGAGCCTCCCTCCTAGCATGCTTGACCATATCTCTACTCTGCCCATTATGATTCATACGCCTATCAATTGGGCCCACGTCCTTGGTCTCCAGGGAAGGGCAAGCCACCTACCTCTAGGAGATAGTACGCGGGTTTTTATCCCAAGTAGGGTACAAAACCGATTCTCTTACAAAATGGGTTGTTGATGATGCTCCTACTTCTATTGAGAGTTCCCATTATTGGACTAGGGAAGCCCCTCTTCTTCTATTGCTCGGGGGATAGCAGCTCTTCCTAATAGCTAATAGGAGGGGAAGAACTTAGCCCAATCTCGAGGGAAGGGGAAGCTTCCTCCCAGACAGGAGAGGGAAGGCCGCGACACAATCATTTGTGTACAAAGAGAGGCCCCTACTCTTTCTATTCTAAGTCACTCGGAGGGAGGGCCATTTGTGGACCAAACAAAAAGAACCTAGTATGGGCCCAAAGAACTTCTATTTATTGCACGAAATGTGCAGCTACTAAAAGATGCCCTTAGAACAGGATCCAGGGAAGGCAAAGCTTCGCTACAAGCACACTGATGGGATCACGCGAAATACAAAAACTAGATCCCCTGGCTGGGGGAGACTGACTCAAATACTTGATAGGGATAATAGGGGCGCTGTTAAAGGAGACTGCTTAGTGACTTGGAGGGAAGGAAAGTTAACCAAATCTTTCATCCCCGGGGGGAATTCCTGCCAGACAAGATAGGAAACCGGGGAAAACCCGATCCGGATAAACATAAACGGGGACTTCTCCTTACTTTAGGAAAGAAATGCACGCACAGGAAGAGCGAACTGGGTCCCTCGATCCAGAGCTACTAGGATAAGAGCGGTCGGCCCTTAGACCAGGCCTTCCTCTCGTCTTCAATCGAGGAAGGGGAAGCAGATCGAGCTACAAGCACACTAAATAAAAGGTATACCTGCCCTTGTTGCCCTGAACAAGCTAGATCCCTAGGGAAGACTCTTGGGCCAACCATAAAGGAAAGCTAGCTACTCAGCTCAGATACGAAGGAAAGAGCAGATAAAACTGCAGAGAGATCGGGCGAACTGAACGCTGATGGGCACGCTCCAGAGCAGCCTACTTTATAATAAATAGATACTAGGAGAGCTGCCCACAGCCTAGATACCTAAGAGGAATGACTCTATTTATATTTATGCATGGCCGAAGGGCGAACTGCTTTTAGCTCATAGTATAGCTCATATTCCTGAGGGAAGAACTGGGACCAGTCGGAAGGAATCCACGACTGCGGAGCTCAGCTTAGCTCAGAACTACCTAGCTACCTAGATACAAGGAGAGGGAAGCCCGGGGCACAGTCCTGCCATTAATTAAGAAGAAACCCGAGGGCGTTTAGGCTTTAAGATTTTCATAGTGGGACCGGAAAGACCGATACGGATAACGATAACCGGGGCGGTGTCCTCACTTTAGGAAAGAATGGAAGACTTCGTAGCTCAGTCAGAGGGGAGCGGACCAGTCTCGTACAAGACTTTATCTTAGATTTTTGTCTTGCATAATGGGACCCTACTCTTGCTCTTGCCTTTAGGAACAATAGCGGTATATTCTGGTACGCTACTAGGAGAGGGCAGACCTTATACCAGGCCTGTGGAATGGAGCGAAGGGCAAGCTTCTGAGCTAGGAGCACAGTTAACGGATCCTGCTTATTAACTGGAACAAACTAGATCCCGAGGGCGGACTGACTTCGATAGAGGATTCGGAAAGCACTTGGACCAGTCCTCTATTTATATTTAGGAAAGAATTCCCAATCTTTACCAATCTAGGGAAGAGAAAGCCCCACTCTCTTACGCTATTTGGAGGACAAAGAAGAGCACGCTGTCCTTTAGGAACAAGAGCGCACTAGTCTGGTACAATACTTTTATGGCACAGAAGGGGACGCTACTCTAAGAGCAGTCCTACTAGCAAGGGGCGGGGGTACCAGGGGGCTAGGAACCTGGAAACTACTTACTAATAGATAGGCAGACTCTCAGGAAGGCAATGAAGAGGCATAACAAGGAGATGAACGACTGCCTGCCTCTATTAGATAGGAGAGAGAACGAACAACCAATTATGGTTAACAACTCATTCTGTAACGAAGGTAGGGAAATATCTCAATACCTAGATACCGGGATAATAGAAGAGGAATGAATCTAGTTAGGCCTGGCCGCCGGTTTAATCATTCTTTGGGATCAGAGGGGAGCGGACCCTTATGCGAGACTACTCTCTTATGGCGAAGAATGTGCGTGCCCCTACTACCAAGCCCTTAGAAAAGGCTCCAGGGAAGGGCAAGCAAACTACCCTCAAGAGCTAAAAGCACACTGAAGGTATCCCTCTTTTTCCCATAAACAATAGAACGAAAAAAACTACAAGCAACTACATCAACAAACCCTATTCCTGAAGTGAACTCTAGTCGCTCTCGCTCCGCTCATATACTGACTTTTCCGAAACCGAAAGAACTCCTAAAGCATTGTGTCTTTGTTGCTAGCATAAGCTCTAACAAAGAACCTTAGACTTTTTATGAAGCTATTTTCTTAAACCTTGCTGGAAAATAGGCTATGAAAGTCGAACTTGATGCGTTACACAAGAATGGTACTTGGGGATCCTCTTTCCATTCCTGAAGGAAAAAGAGCGATTGGGAACAAATGGATCTATAAAATGAAGTCAAAATCAGATGGATCGATAGAATAGAGCGATACAAAACACGGCTTGTAGCTAAGGGATATGCGAAAAGGAGTATTGAATTGATTACGAAGAAACCTTCAGTCCGGTAGCCGACAAAAAAACTAAGGACCACTATCGCAATTGCTGCAGTCAAAGGGTGGACAATATAGCATTTCTGCATGGAGACCTTCAAGAGGAAGTATACATGGAGCTTCCTCCAGGATTCTCAGACCCAAAGAAACCGTCTGCAAATGACAGAAATTGAGTTGGCTTAAAGCAAGCGCCGACGTTTGAGTTCGATCGGTTCAGCACGGCTGTAGAAAAGATGGGATTGAAGAGAAGTCTAAATGACTACTCCTAGCAATCCGCATCAGGTCTCGCTGTTATCTGTTTTTATTTATATTTCATTGTCATTACCTGATATGATCAGAAAGCCTTTCAATAAAGGTCTTCAATCTCATCTACAAGTCGTCTATTCGACATGAAAGACCTTGGCAGACTCCAGTATTTCCTTGTGAGGTATCTCAGTCCTATCTCAATGCAAATATGCAATAGACCTTCTCTCTCGAACTGGTCTAACTGCTTGCAAACCAGCGGAGACTCCTATAGAATGGAATCATAAGTTATCAATTGATGAAGGAGAACTGCAGGAGGATCCTCCCATGTATAGACGATTAGTCGGAAGTATAATCTACCTTACTATTACAAGACCTGACATACATAGCCTATGCTGTTGGTATTGTTAGTCAGTTCATGCAGAAACCGAGGAAACCTCACTTAGATGCAGCATACAGGATACTGAGGGAGGAGGGCTTTCTCCAGGTAAAGGAATCCTCATTCATGTCAACATCCTCTCAGTTGGAGCTATCGTGTTATTCAGACGCGGCCGGATGTTCAGATGACCGAAAGTATACATCGGGATTATGTGTCTTCTTAGGTCACAGTCTTATCTCTTAGAAAAGTCAGAAACAAGCTACTGTCTCAAGATCGAGTACAGAAGCAGAATAAAGAGCTATGGCCTCAACAGCAAGCGAGGTCACGTGGATAAAGTCTCTTATGTCTGATCTCATCCTTATCATCTCCGATTTTTTTTGTCGCAATTCATATAGCTGCAAATCCTGTTTTTAATGAAAGAACCAAGCATATAGATATTACTGCCACTGAATTCGGGAAAAATAAGTGTGGTTTTATACTTGATTCACACATTTCTACTGATGAACAAGTCGCTTTTTCTTCACAAAAGCCCTCTGTCGACAGAAGCACTCATTCTTCACTAGCAAGCTCTCGATGATTGATCTCTACTCTCCAGCTTGAGGGGGAGTATGAATATGCATGTGCTTGTATTTTGAGTCATTCTTTCATTTAATTGTATTTTAAAATACATAAAATAATTAGTTAGATTTAGAGTGCCTCTATGTTCCCGAAAGACTCGTTCCATCCATCATTCAGTCAGTCCATCTTATATCTTATTCAGAATTCCTATCCTTTTCAGTCCTTCGTTCCTCTCGTTAAATCGATCGGGAGTAGCTCTAGGTCCACTTGAGCTCGCTCTAGGAAATCGGTCAATCGTGCCGATTGAATGTGTAAGATCAAATAACGAATCAATCGATCGATCGCGCTAAATTCTGAGTTCACTGCGGAACCCGTCCTTAAGCCATCTATCTTTCGAGTTTGAGGGCTTACGATTCACCTTGCTGTCCAATTCCATGGTCGATCCGATCCTTCTTGAGTAGATCGGTCAATAGTGCCACCCTTCTCGAGAAGCCCTTCTTTTTTTTCTTTTTTTTTATTGCCCTTTATATATGAAATAAACAACTCGTTGCGCTCTTTCCAATAGAAAGCTTCACTCCCATATCCGCTGTATGAATCAATCAAAAGAGTGACATCCCATCCTTCCTATTGGGGTTGCCTATCTTTTTCTGAATATGACAATACTTGCGCGAATTCAAAAACTCAAGTATACGCCTGTTCACCGCAGGAACGAACAAAAGATGATGAACAACCGCGTTTCATGTTAGCCCTATATTATACTACTTTGAACCGATGACTTACGCACTCCACTCGCTGGGTCCTTCCTCTCTTTCATGTGGTTACTCCCCTTACTTACTCACCATATCAAACTCAGCCAAGAAGTCTTGCCACCTTGCTTGCTTCGGGCTGAGCTTCATCTGTGTTTGGAAATAGCCGGTGGCCGTTCGGATAACGAATTTTGACCCGAGCAGATAGTGTCTCCAAGTGCGTAGACAGTGCACTATGGCGGTCATCTCCTTTTCTTGTACTGTTTATTTCCGCTCGGTGTCATTGAGCTTACGGCTCTCATAGGCGATTGGGTGCCCCTCTTGCATAAGAACTCCACCGATGGCATAGTCCGAAGCATCGGTATGTACCTCGAACGGCTTAGCATGATCCGGCAAGGCCAGCACCGGATCAGCCATGATGGCTCCCTTTAGGTCCTCTTTAGCCTCTTGACATTCTCTCGTCCAATGCCATGGTTGGTTCTTCTTAAGGAGATTAGTCAAAGGTGCAGCCCGACCCGAAAAGCCTTGGATGAACCTACGATAGTAGTTTACCAGGCCAAGAAAAGATCTTAACTCAGATACCTTTGATGGAGGATCCCATTCCTCTATGGCCTTCACCTTCTCATTGTCCATGCAAATGGTCCCTCCCTTGATCCGATGTCCAAGGAACAAGACTTCTTGTTGAGCAAAAGAGCACTTCTCCTTCTTGACATAAAGCTGGTTGTCGCGTAATATCTGGAAGACAGCTCGTAAGTGCTCCACGTGCTCTTCAAGCGTCCCACTATAGACCACAATGTCATCAAGATATACCACCACAAACCGGTCCAGGTAGGGGTGGAACAACCGGTTCATCAGGGTGCAAAACGTTGCTGGGGCATTGGTCAAGCCAAAAGGCATCACCAGACACTCGAAGGCACCATATCGGGTGACACAAGTAGTCTTAGGTTCGTCGCCCTCCGCGATCCGAACTTGATAGTAGCCAGACCGCAAGTCCAGCTTGGTGAAGTACCTCGCCTCACCCAATTGATCAAACAAGTCAGCAATCAATGGGATTGGATACTTGTTCTTCACCGTGACCTTATTGAGTGCACGGTAGTCGACGCACAGCCTTAAGCTTCCATCATGCTTCTTTTGAAACAAGACTGGTGCGCCAAAGGGCGCCTTCGAGGCGCGAATGAAACCTGACTCCAACAGGTCGTCCAACTGTCTTCGAAGCTCAGCCAACTCCGGCGGAGCCATACGATAAGGGGCCCGAGCTGGGGGCACCGTCCCAGGCTCTAGCTCCATTTTGTGGTCCACGGCCCTCCTCGGCGGTAGACCCCACGGAAGCTTGTCAGGCATCACTCCTTTAAATTCCTCCAAAAGTACCCCAACTTCTCTAGGAATTGGGGCTTCCCCTACCTCACGACATTCCAACTTCATTGCAGCAAGGTATGTAGGCTCTCCCCTCTTCAAGCCCTTCTTCAATTGAAGGGCTGACAACAACTCCATCCCATCCTTCACCCTCTTTACTACCGCCTGTACCATGCAAGGAGACTCCTCTCCAAGCATGCATATAGAGTTCAGGAAAGGCATAGGAACGACTCTAGCGGCGTGCGTCCATTCCAAGAATGACTTGAAAGTCATCCAGGGGTACAGCCATCAGATTGGTGGTCCCTGTCCATGACCCAACCCGAATAGGGACCCCCTTTGCCAACCCCGCGATAGGGCAGGCAGCTGAGTTCACAGCTTTCATTTTGCTCGCATCTTTTTCCAACTTCAGTCCCAACCGTCGCGCTTCTTGGTCGGCTATGAAGTTATGGGTCGCCCCGGTGTCCACCATGGCACGAGTGGGCTTCCCATTGATAGCAACATCTACATACATCAACCCCATTGATGCGGCCTTCTTCCCAATAGCTTTGCCCTTAAGGGCATGAAACAGACGCAAGGCCCCCATCCTGGGCTCATTTTCCTCCTCTGCCTCCTCCACATGCACAGCCATAGGAGGGGCAATAGAAGCCTGTAAGGCATTCAATGCCTGTTTCTGCGGGCAGTCTAGCACTCGATGCGGTCCCCCACACAAGAAGCACCCAGACTTGGGCACACTACTTGACTGCGCTACTTGCTTCGTAAAGGTCTTCTTTTCACTCATCTGCCCCTTCCCCTTCTGGGGGTTGGTGGCTTTAGGGTTGCCCTGAGGGTTCTTCTTCTTGACACTCTCACCAGTCGAGTAATCGGTCAATCTCTCAGCCGCTGCTTGGGCTGACGCAAGGTCTTGCACGGCCCTCCTCTCGAGCTCTGCACGAGCCCAAGGCTTCAACCCCTCAAGGAAATGAAATAACTTATCCTTCTCCGACATATCCCTAATGTCCAACATCAAGGCGGAGAACTGCTTGACGTACTCACGTATCGAGCCCGTCTGTTGGAGCCGCCTCAAATTCCTCCTAGCAATGAACTCAACATTCTCAGGAAGGAATTGAGCCTTCAGCTCCCTTTTCAGATCATCCCAGGTATCCACCACGCAGCGACCCGCTTGTATGTCTTCATAGCGGGTGCGCCACCACAACTTTGCATCCCTCAAAAAATACATATGGAAAATGGCCCAATCCTTGAGTCTGTTTTCCTTTAATGGATCTGGTGGGGGGAAGGAAAGGAAGGATTCAATCCAGCCCATAGGTTTTCCCTACGGCTACCTTGTTACGAACGATTCAGAGAAGGGATTCCCCTAAGACTAAAGAAGAATTTGATGATTCCTAATGGCGCGTACTACCCGCATATAAGGAGCGCTCTGCCGCGTTCCATTCGTTCGGATCTCCATTAAGTATCGGTCAAGGGTTTGTTCCGATAAAAGGAGCATCCTAGTAGGATGGGTAAAGAGGATTCCCCTGATTTCGTTTATCCGAAACCTGATTCGATCGGGAGCATAGCCATCGAAGACCAAAGCAGCTTCTATATGCCTTTCTATCGGAACGGCCCTTTCTAACCGGCCGGCGAATCCCGCCAAGTCCGTTATCCGGTGATGACCCAGAAAATCAATCTGAAGGCGCTGTTGCAGCTCTATGAAACGCTCTGGATCTGTTCTTAAGGGCTGGTCTAGCCGGGGAATATCCGGCGGGATCGGGATCGGGTGCCGGATTTCATGCCCGGGTGCGCCTTGAGGCATGCCGGTTTCCGGTGGAATCTCCGGATCAGCAGAATTCAAAGAAATTGCTGGAGAACCGGCTCCAATATCGCAGTAGGCGACCGAAAACGGAAATTGGATAATTAGAAAGAGGAAAAGAAAAAAGAAGCAAGTTCTTTCGAAAGAAGTGGCATGAGTAAGTTCTTTCGAAAAACTTTTTAAATGGATGAAGCCCGATACTATAAAGAGAAGCAAGATTAAATAAAGGGCAAGCACTTCCGTTTCTATGGTTATCGGGAAATGCCAGGGGTCGCTTGGCACTTGTTCCACTGCCCCAAAAGTAAGGAAGAACCCTTCTAGAAAAACAATTTTACTTTGCTTCGTAGCATAAAAAATCCAAACGGAAAAAAAGATAGCAAAAGCTACCCAACCTACAAGATCCTTTACATAATAGGGGATCCCTTCTTTTCGAGGTAGATTTGCCGATAAGCGGCGTTTGCACCTGATCGGTGACACAGTCAGGAGTGGAGGAAAGAGTCGACGCATGGTTTTGCGTTTTTAAGCTTCCAATTTAGAGGCCGAGGCTTTCGCCTACCTCATGGGCTTCCGCGACACCCTTTGCTACTCGATGCGCAACTGCGCCCCCGCCCTGACGCGGCCACACCCTTACGGAACCTAGGATCCAGTCGCTTGGACGACTTTAGTAAAGGGAGAATGTGGGCCCTGCAGTGGTAGAACCTGGTGAACCGGGCGTAGTACTTCCCAACCTTCTGTAGACCTTGCTTCTCTTAGAATTTTTGCTAGTGATTGATATCCGAACGAGAAAGATGCCGTTATATACGATACCACCAGACGAACTCTTCACTTTTCTCGACGTTACATATAGAAATATAACTAAGCGTACGCAGCGTCAAACAACTGGAAGAATCTTTCAACTTTGCGACGACTCCCTGACCTTTGCTTGGGTTGGCCCATTCCTACTGACTTTGACCTGAAACCTTCCTGTGACTTGACACCTTAACCAAACCAGTCCTCCTGTCTTGAATGGAGGGAAGCGGTTTAAGAATTCCTTATGAAAGTGACCAGCCAAGCAAGGAAGGTTCACCCAAGAAATCAAAGTCCCGAGGGCGGACTCAGTTCAACACTTGCTTTCTCAGTGCAGATACTCCAACTTTAAATCCCGATGATTATAAGAATTCCACTCAATTGACAGTAATGAGGCGGGGAACTCAACCCTTTTCTTTATCATTGAATTCAGACTCAGACTTGAGCTTTGGGATTCTTCTGCTTTCGTGCCGTGAAAGCAAAGTTTCTGAGATCCGATTCCTACTCACGTGTGCAATCAATAGATTAGAGCGCTTTGGGAAGCTTCCTCTCTAAGAGGCGCCTTTCTCTCTATATGGATTCTGAGCCATTCTCTCAAGAAAACGGGATCCCCTTTTTCCTTCTCTTTTGTCGCACTGAACGAGTCTCAAAGTCGATTGACTGAGATGCTTCACACTAGCCTTTTGTTACACGTGTTTGTTCATCTCTACCTCTAAAACAGCCCTAAAGACTTCCTATTCAGGTTTCTGTTACCGTTGTTGCATTCACTCAGCTCTATTAAAAGTCGATCAACGAAATAGCTTTATAGATGTGACATTCTGACACTGCACTTCGCGAGCTCGTCTTTTTTCTATTTTGACCACCCGGTCTAACGCAATGTTCAGGTCTTTGTGTACGTGACGCCTAGCTACAAACTCTAGATGATTCAGCAGGTGCCACACTGCCTTATGCATCAGTGGCATATTCGCTCTAGACGAGTCAAGATGTACCCCCGTGAAACCGTCTAAGTAGAACTTCCAAGGATTGGGAGATCAAACTGCGCTTCGAGTGTGTTAGGAGGCAAAACTCCTGTGGCACCAACCGGGGACTGACAAGGTGGACGAAAGTAAACAAGCGAAGGCCAGAAGGGGGCGGTTCTGTATGAATCGATGGATCCGGTTAAAAGGGTGTAAGAAGCTTCTTTCTATTGGGACCGCCCACAGGGAGCCGGCGGGCTCTAGCGTAGGAGAGGATCGACAGGCCCAGTACAAGGAGTCAGAGTTTGGGGTGGAGCTTTCTAGTGGAACTTGGCTAATGGAGTGGCTTATGGGCGTAACAATACCCCACTGAAGACAAACACAATCCAGAGATCAATATCATCACCTTGGTACTGAATACAGTCCCCGAGTCCATGTCGTGATAATAGAACAAGTACCGCCTGGATGTAGCTGTAGTTAGTCTAGCCCGAGGCCCCTAAAAAAAGCTGGGGAACCGGGTAGGGCGCAAGATACGGCGAAAAAGCCGTATCGCGCGAGTGCGCTCACGTTTTTCCGCCTGGATCGAATCCTGCCATTCCAAACTCTGACTCGGCATCGAAAGGGACGGGCTGGAGGAATTCCATCTTCGGAAACGAGGCCGGGTTCCAGGCTAGGGGTGAAAGGCAGAAGGAAGAAAATGCGTGCATCCGACTGCTTCATCTCTCTCTCTCCAGCTGGACCAGCCACTCACCCTATATCGACATAGCGAGCGAACCGTACCCACCAACTGAGCCAAGGTTATAGGTCGACAAACCATCCTTTTTGACGCCACACATAGCCTTGATTCCATTATTTGTTGCATTTCCACCAGAACAGAGAGGGAAGAAGGTGAGGCCTACCGTCTATTGATTTGATTCTCATCCATCGAATGAAAGCAACTGGAGGTGGGGAAAGGGAAGCGGAACAGGAAGAACTAGGACCGATCGGTTGACTCGTTCTATTGCTTGCTATCCCGGATCCGGGGGAGGAAGGGAATGCAATCTTTAAATCCATCCGTTAAGACGGGGAAGGGAGGACTAATGTATTGAAGGCCGATTCATGAATGTTCCGGCCCGGCAGCGGAGAATTCAAATCTCGGTTGGAGGGCGGAGCGGAGTTATTTTCTGCTTGCTGCGCATTTTAAGCTTCACTTAAGCGCATGCCTGATCTGGCTACGTTTAAATCCCTGCTGCTCGGTCCTAGTAAAGGGTGGAGTGAGGGGAACATCTTCAGTGAAGCTTCCAAGCTTCGAAGAAATGCGAACAAAAGCCCCATATTAGTGACGGCCCGAGGCACTCAAGACTTTCACTACTCCATCTCCATCTGAAGCTGCCCCTTCTTCTTATCTCCAGCATCCTCTGCTCCGCTTTCAAGCTATCTCGAATCCCGTGGCATCGACAACAAGGCACAGCACAGGGACAGATCAGCTTCACTGGGACCTGGAACAAGGAGGGAGACGCAAGGCCACCAACCCGTCCCGAGAGAAAGAAAGACACTGACCAAACCAACCTAATATCTCGATTAGAACAGTGGGCCTAGCCCGTCTACTACTCGACCTTCCTCTACTAGAAGAGAAAAACACAACAACTGACGACCCTTCATGTACTCGCAAAACAAAGAATGGGCATCGCCCTTCATCTACCACCTTCACTCAGTACAGTAGGCCTCGCCTGTCATCTACCTCTAAAAAGTCAAAACCTAGGAAGGCAAGGCCTTGACCTACCAAAGAAACTGACCAACCTAATCTAATCTCGATTAGCACAGGAAAACTCAACACGCATACTTCACAAAAACCCAATCCCCATATTTAGGCATCAACACTCGACTAAAGACACACTTGCTCAAAAAACAAAGACAGAGAAAAAGAAGGAAGAAAACAAGAGTGAGAAAGACCCACTTATCAAGACAAGACATATCACTTCTTATAGTATAATAAAGGGTTTCACTCACCCGCAAGAGTAGGCCAAAAAGAAGATTGGATTCCCTAGCTGGATCCCCAGAGACGAGATCTGGACCGCTTTCTTCCCCTTCTACACCTCCGCTTCCAAGGCATCTTAGTCAACGCCATCCCAGCCCTCCTGCGCTTATGGGGTCAGGGAAGAAGGTCGCGAGGAAAGGGTTTCAGTGATGGGTCTTGACCCCGATAGCTTCCGAAGATAGGATTGAGTAAACGGATTCATTGGGGTAGGTCGATCCATATCTCCTGGAACTTTACAAAGATATTTACCTCTCTGACCCTAGCCGTGTACATACGAGATTTGAACCACTGGGAAGAGACACATTTTCCATCCTTTTTCCTGGTGTTCATCGGTTAACACAGTATGTCTTAGAGAGGTTGGTGGGACTCGACTTACATCTTTTCGGATTCCCGGTACCAGGAATGAGATAATGAATGGAATAGCCCGCCTCGCCAGATTCCTCTTCGGGCCCTATTCTATATCCAGCATGAGAGCCATCTGGCTCGAAAGCCGGAGTGCGCTAGCGCGCACTGGAGTTTTCTTCGCTGGGTTGGAAGAGAGAAAGAAGGATTCGATCCACTAGCTGGAACATCTAAAACGGAACCCATATCCTTATCCTTATCTAGAACACCTGTAACCAATTGATTCGAAGGAGCAGAAAGTGGTTCTTCCCTCTGAAAATAGTTCATCCATCTATCCTAGTTCTGAGCTGAGAGAGAGTCACTCTACTCATAGCACTAACTCGCCTTAGCAACTATAGCTCGTCACTCTTACAAGTTATAAATCAGAGGGGGAAGGTAGGCCTTGTCTTAATGTAAGTTCTATGTTCCAAAAAGATCAATCAAGTCATACTCAACTGCAATCAAGTCATAATCACCAGCAATCAAGTAAGCATCAACTGCTTTACCGAGTTCAAGAAGAACAGTTCCTTGAGCAGATGTGATTGCAAATCTTCTTCATTCATCTTCTTGGTCTGCTGAATGAATTGATCCCTGTTGTTCGAGAGGCAGATCGAAAGAGCTCCCTCTTAGCCCTAAGGTTGAGAGGAATAAGAGCAAGGAGTACGTACAAGAGCAAGTAGCCGTTAACTCAGGTTATCCAATAACATCAGCATCCGGGCCAACAGCATAAGATCCCGAGTAAGCACCACTAGCAGGGGCAAAGGCAACAGAGACATGGGCGGGGGTAGATCTTATAGTTTAAGCTCTCAGGCTCGCAAAGCAGTTCCAAGCGGGGTCACAGCCCTAATAAGGGAAGTACGAGTCACTAATAGATCTAGCTCCGCTGGTAAGTCCGTTGCCCCGGCTTGAGCTCCATAGCTCGCGGCCTTGGTTTAATATCCTCCAAGGGCAATCCCAGACGCACTAGTAGAAGCAGATCCTACAGAGGCAAAGGTAAAAGCAGCCGTTTCACCCCTACCTCCTAGCAGCAGCACTAATGGAGCTGCCGAAAGTCCAATAGGCGATCCCGAGCGAACAGCTATAACCACTGGAACGAGCAACACCCACCGCGAATACCCACATAGTTACGGCCACCTAGGTTACAACTATGACTTGGTAATAGGAGGAACCCTAAGCAGTAGCAAACAAGCTAAGCGACCCGCCCAAGAGCGCGGAATGAAAAGAAAGGCACAGCTGCAGGATAAGTAGGGATCATAGCAGATGCACAACCCCGCCGAGATCTAGATCGATATCCTTATAGGGTACCTGCAGCATATATAATTAGATCTTCCGCTGAAGCTGCTGAAATGGCGACTGAATAAACTGGAATACGACACGACACAATATAATAAAATGAAAATGCATCATAGCATATGGCCAGGCATGGGCCAAAACAGAATGTATTCTTGTTGGGCACAGCAGCTCTTTGCTTTTATCCTTAGCCTTAGACCCTTAGCTTCCTTAGAAGACCTAGCTACCCTTAGCGCTGACTTAACCACCCCTGCCTTAGCTCCATAGCCTCTCATTCGTTCGCCGACCTCGGCTCACTTCATTCCACATAGGACGCCTCATAGCACATAGCTTTGCTCTAGGAAGCCTTGCCCTAGCTCTAACTCTCTTTTTACAAATAGGTAGGAACTAGCCTTAGCAGCCCTAGCAGCAGGAGATCCTAACTCAACTCTAGCTCGTCTCGCTCGTTTCCGCTTTAGTCGACGTTCCGTTTAGTAGTCACAGCTCTATTGTGAGAGTCCCTTCGGGGTGGAGTCGAGCTCAGAACATAGACCAATCACTAGTGAGCGAAGCGGACTAGGGAGCAGAGCTAACTAGTGATTGGTAGATTAGTACGGGCTCTGAGCGAGTCGACGTTCAGCCCACAGGTTTTGTACAATCCTACGCTACTTCTGATTGATTAAATGATTCAAAACCCCGGTCCCTCACACCTAAACTGCTCCTCATTCTTCGAGACACGTTCCATCTTTCTACACTACACTTGTCATACCAGGAGGAGGTGATGATCGGAGTCGACGTTCCGAAGGCTATACTTGACATAGAAGACTCCTTCCATAGACTGAACAAGGTTGTGGGAACTCATGTAGCGGTATAGTCGACGTTACGAAGACTCCACTTGACTGGATCCACCCGGTGTGGAGACCAGTTACGAAGGTGCAACAGGTCTTGCCGACAAGTCAAGTGGATCAAAGTAGAGTCTTCGACACTTGCCTACACTGCTCAAGTCGATAGATACGACGGAACGTGTCTTCACCGCTGATAGACTTCTCTTTACTGAGAGACTTCGATGAAATCCCGGGATTTTTGGCATAAGTGGTCACTTGACTTGCTATAGAAATAGAAATAGAAGGAACGTCGACTCCATCACGGGCAAGTGGGTAGAGACGAGTTACGTAGACTCCACGGAAAGCCTTCACAGGCAAGTGAGTAGTGATGTGGATTAGACTGAATTTCGTCAGCGTTTCGTACACGAGTTTGTGGGGAAGAGTCCAGTTCCGTAGACTCTAAGGACAGTGATGGCGGATGAGTCGAGTTTACTCAAGGAGTTACACCAGAAAAGCTCGTCAGTCTATAGCTACGAAACGGGATCTTGACTACAATGAGTAGCGCGAGACTTGATGTGGGGAACTCGTGGAGCTAGGCTCTACTAGTCCGCTTCAAGGAATAGAGTGACGTCAGCCAGTCGACGTTCCGTAAGAACTCACTGGTGGCTATAGAAGGAACGTCGACTCTATCAAAGGCAAGTGGGTGTAAACGAGTTACGTAGACGACTTGGAGACTAGGATTGACGCTACATGACACGAGGCACCAAAAGCAAAGCAAGGAGTTTGACGAGTGAAATAGGTTTGAGTAGTACGATAGGTGGGGGTAGTACGATTGAATAGAGATCCCATGTACGATTAGATCTAGTCATCATATGTATGATTCAAAATAGTCAAAGGAAGTGACCTGTCCTGTTCTTTGACTGGGTACATCTGATGACTCGTTTTGCATTGGTGACTCGTTTCTTAGTAGCTCGTTTCGTTACGTTATGCACTGAACTCGCTCTCGTTCAACATCCACTCGTTCTTCACTCGCTAGGGAAAGAAAAGGGGGAGATGGTGGAAGAAGAAGAAGAAGATGGATCAGCAGTGGAAGTGGAAGGAGCTGCATCCTGAGCATCAGTGAGGAGTGTCTTCGTCTGATACTGCTTCTTCTTATGCCTCGAACACTAAGCATCTGAATGGGAAGTGGACTTATGATAGGGACACCACTTTTGTGGTGCCAGGTGAACTACCAGTGGACTGTTGGGTTTTATGAGAAGAGGGGTTGGGCTGGGAGGGAGATTCAAAAGTGCTGGATTTCATATTCTTGGAATTGTTCTGGGATTTAGAAGACTGGGAGGAGGACTGGTGGACCCTTCTGAGATTTCTCAATAGCAATGGCCAGCTGTATAGCACGCTGAAGTGAAGAGTAATCAACAAGCTCCATCTTCTGCTGGATAGCATGGAAGAGAAAACCGACGTACTTACTTCACAAAGTCAGAAACTTGCCTTGTCTTGAATCCTAAATTTGACTTGAAGTCTCATGAACTCATCCGTATATTGCTGAACGGACTGTAGATATTGTTGCCTCAAAAACAGCCATTGCTTAAGTGTTGCAAGGCCTCCTGATGTCCCATCCCAAAGGGTCAAACTTCTTCTGTAAGGCCTGCAATCCTCCCAAGTCTTGAAGGGTAAAGTTTATTCTGTAAGGCCTCCTCGTCCATAAGTGGCCTCAAACCAATCAATAACAGTCTCTCCCATATAGACCTGAGCGACGCTCACACGCTCGAACACAGACCATGGCTGGCAGCGTCAGACTCCAACGCTCCACCATTACAGAAGGGTCCATCCTAAAAATACAAAGGGTACTCTTGTATCCGGATTCGGGGATGGATGAGAAGGACCAGCAGAGGTGGAGGTGGGCCACCGGGGGAACCGCGCACGAGATTAGAGTAGAGGTGACGTGGTTGAGTATTCAGCTTGTCCATCATGGCAGTCATCTGCTGTAACAACATCAATCACACTCATGAACTGCTGATTCTGGGCCTGTTGTTGCTGATTTTGGCGAAGCAACTCAGCCATAAGAGCAGTAGTGTCGCCCATGGTGCGAATAGAATCATCATATGGATCAGTATGCACATGGGGAGCAGCAGTAGAGGAGGAAGGAGCCTGTCCACCTGGTGTTTGTGAAGGTGACTGGTTATCTGTAGGCAGGGTGTTGGACTTCTTTGGGGCCATCTGCTTTTAGTAAAACAGCGGGAAAGGTTGGGTAGGAGTGCGGAGTGAAGCCGGCTAGGTGGGTTGTAAACCAGGCTTAGAACCCGCTCATAGACCAACAAAATTGTTGGACCAGCCAGGAAAGGAGGTGCTGGAAATGGGTGTAAGTGGTGGCTGCGAGTTAAAGAGTCAGCCAAAAAAAAAAGCCTAGCTGCAAATGCAAAACACACTCATACGACCGAATCCACTTAGTTCATAGAGTATATGAAGAACCACGTCCAGAAAAAGCACTATAATGCAGAACATCACCTTCAAAATAGACCTCCGGTATGCTGTCCAATCAGATAAAAAGAAGTAGCCCTAGGCTATTTGGAGAGGCGTATGAGATGGAATAGACCCTTCTCAACGAAAAGTACGCTTGCTGGAAATTCCGGCCAAAACGCCTCTGGTCTAGCCGCCCTCTTGCCTGGAGCTTTCACCTAGGGTTTTGAACCCGTTGGCTAGGGTGCATAAGAAGAGCCTTGAAATGCTTGTTTAGAATTGGTATAGCTTGCAGCAATCCTCCAAACCAGTTACAGAATTCAATCTCGTAGGTGAACTCAAAATGGAAAAGCTGCATGTAACTGTGCAACAAGAGGTTTACTCTGTAACTTCTGTGGTGGGTCAAGTGTAGGGGGACCTCACCAACCTGCATCTACAATTTCAGGTCTGGACCTGATCTCTCCTGAGAGATAGATCGATTCTTCAATCTGCAAAAAGGTTTTCCAAGCAAAAACCAGCCGCCGAGGAAGAAATCGAGGGGAGGGGGTTGACTGTACTCCTTGCTGGAAACACGTTCCTAGAGAGCCCCTGTTGAGATTCTCCCTTTTTTCCACGAGGGAGTGTGAAATGCTGGAAGATCAAAACCAGAGCCTTGCTGGAAGGAGAAATCCGCCACGTAGATGCAAGTACCGACGTGCCTACGATCAACAATATGCAAGAGAAAGAGGCTGCTAAAAACCAAAGGAGAAAGAGCACACAGCCAAGATAGGAGCCGCCCCCAACTTGATTACTTGAAATAATAAATAATGAAAGAGCTCATGCCCTAGTTTAAAGATTACAAGTTAGGGTGAGATCTCTCCAGAGTGAATCTAAACCGTTGGATTCAAACAAGTTGATCTAAGGGCTATTATAAGTTAGGGGGCATAGGGCCAGCCTATTCCTATTTATGAGATTTAGTTGAGTGACTAACTTAACTAATCACTAAAGTGTGACACCTAAGGTGTGACACTTAGTTTACACTTTTTGACACCTTAACTAACTTAACTATTTGACATCGTGGCCTTGACTAATGAGCCACTTATTAAAGAATAAAAACAATATCCTACGATGGGTGGATGCCTTTTAACCCTGACCACTTTTGGCAACCGGAGTATTTCAGACAACTCGGGAAAAAAATCGGGCCAACAATATCAGAGGCGACTGCGGCAAACCTTTCTTGTGCCAGAATTTGTGTGGAACTTTATATCCAGGCCTGCGAAAATCAACTTGCAGCTTCCCTCCGGCGAAAATGGAGACGTAATGCAGCATACGCGGGCTCTCGACTATGAACAGCTGCCCTTTCAATGCAATCGCTGCCGCGAGGTCATTTTGGCCTAAACAGAATCAAAATCAATCGGGAAACACACAACAGCCGGATATCGGTGAGCCAGAGCAGGTCGTGGCTATGGAAGAATAAGGGTGGAAAATCGGAACAGCAATCACCACAAAGATAATCGGTAATGGAGAACTTGAATCGGAGGATGTCATGCCTGAGTGTCGAAGACCCAACCACTGAGAAGGCCGGTGGACCATAAGATAGAGCTGGAACCGGGGGCTAAGCCTCCAGCCTTTGCACCTGAAAATGGCTCCCCCTGAACTATCGGAGCTAAGGAAGCAACTCAAGGAGCTGATCGATGCCGGCTATATCAGACCCTCGAAGGCACGCACCGTTCGGGGCACCGGTGCTGTTCCAGAATAAGCATGAAGCAAGCCTCCGTCTATGTATCGACTATCGGGCCCATAACAACACTCAAAAGAAAAAAGAGCCCGTGCCACTCATCGCGGACTTGTTTGATCAATTAGGTGCGGGAAGGTATTTCACCAAGTTGGACTTGCGATCGGGGGGGAAGGGGCAGCTAGTCGTTGATCGCCTATCATTGAGCCCGAGAGGGAAGGTTGACTATGATTGAGCAGCCCAGGCACAAATGATGATATCCCCAAAAATACAGGGGCACGGAAATGGATAGAAAGCATACTTTCTCACTGACTCTCTTACTGACTCGTAGTCCTGCTTACCCGCCAGGTTGAATCCATCTATAGAATCGTCATGCGCAGAGGTAGATCTGCCCAACCCTACTTCCCCTGCCCCTGCTTTTTCATTCTCCCATGACCCGCCTACTGAGCGATAAGGAATGCTCGATCGAAACCGGCGATGGATGTGGTTTTTGGAGGAATGGCTAAACCGACCAACCATAAGAGGCGGGTGCATCAAAGCTAGGGATCGTGTGCCCTATTTATTCCACTGCTAGGTGGGGTGATCGATCCAGAAAAGGTAGGGATAGAGCAGTGTCCATCTATCGGTAATCGAGGATCGAACATCAGCGGCTGAGGGGATTGATCCATCGGTCGAGGGAGGACTGACATCAAATCTGAGACGGGGTGGGGAAGACTTGCGGCAAGGGATGCATAAGGGCCGGGAAGGAGGGGATAGCTAAAATTGGAGGAGCATCCGAGATTAGTCCAACACTACTTATGGGTAAGGGGTACCGGCTAAACCGTGATATGCCAGTCGAGAATCCCGGATAACAAGCATAGTGTTGTTGTTGCCCATTCCCCTCCCCTAGACAAGGTGCTTCTTTCAAACAAAGTGTTGCTCCGCTTGCCTTTACTCACGAATAAAGGGGAATATCATTTCTTACCACCGGTCGATCGAGTGCCCGCTCGAGCACCCACATGATAGCATTCGCTCAGCAGAGGAAAGAGCTCCGCTGACGCTCCCTCCCGCCCTCCTTCACCCACTTCTCCATGTCCGATTGGACGCACCACTGCTAAAACCTCTTCTCAGAGGTCCTCTCTCAATCCCCTGCGCTCGACCTACACCACTCCACAGCTTACTTTTCAATAAGTGGGTACTGACCCAAAAAGTGAGAGTAGTGGATGGAGAGCTCAATTCTTAAAAAAAGGAATTCTAGATAGTTGTTCAGATCTTGACTTGGCTGGTGGCATGGCTCTGCTGGTCTGCAATCAAAATGGAAAGGTTTCGACATGCATACTTCTTTTCTTTATTTCTCGAGATCAGGCGATTCGGGAAAGCAAAGGCTTTCCATTCATGAACCGCCGGAACAAACCGAGAGCGGGGAGCAAAAAAAGAACTAATTCAATCCCCTCTCCGTCAATTCATTCACTCCGGGTGGGAATAAGAAGTATTTGAATTGAGAAATCAATGTTTTGGCCTCCCCCCTATATTGGTAGGTTACCAGAGGTCCTCCATCCCCGGGTAGTTCTGTCGTTCCCACTCGATCGGATCAGCAACCGGGAATTCCATAAGGAGAAGAAAGAAAATAGGTGAGGGATTCCTTGCTTTATCAGTAGCAGCGGAGGGGGGGAAATCCTCGTTTTAAAACCCTTCCCCTTCCAGTGACTAAAGTCCCTACTTAATCAAAAGCAGGATCTGAAAAGGTGGATTCTTCATCCGTAACATTAGACTATTCTTCTCTTTCATCCCCATCCGGTTTCTCCGGGGCCTTAACTAATTCCGAGGGGCTCGGCCTAACAGCTATATCGTACCCTCGGAGGAAAAGAAGGTGGGGTTCCAGCACTCGTAGTTGAATCTGGTTTATCTAGTCTTCCCTTCCCTCCCCCAACATCTGAAGTGGTCGAGTGGCTGGACCTGCAGGGGAAGAAAGAATTCGGCGTATGAGAAGCAGGGGGAGAGGTTATGCTTCCCCCAGATAGTAGGTCGAATCGAAGGGGATCAAACACAACTGATCGAGACTGACTTGGCTGGACTGGCCGGGAGAGGAGAGGGTCTTTCTTCGGCAGGTGATTCACTATTTGGGACAGGTTATTCAATATCTGGACCGTTAGAGGCATTCAATACTCCGATAGATGGGGAAGGCAAGCCAGTCCCAGTTTCCTATTTTCTGTCTGGGTAAATAGTAATAGGTTTGAGACCTCGCCTATAGGTTTTTTTATCCCCGGCGCACAGAAAGAACCGAAAGGATTTGAAACCAGCCCGACGGGAAGACACAGGTTCTCACGTTTATTCACCCAGGTGGGAAATAGGGAGCTCTTTGGAGATGGGAATACCAGACCAGGCACAAAGCGGCAAAGGGGGACTAAGTCTTTCTGGGCGGCGATGACGCGATGTACAGGCACGCTGGAAGTATTTGTCGTAGGACCGTGCTCGTTCTGTTGTCCGCTGTACTAGTGCTCGGAGTATCCAGTGGCTCTAGGACTTCTCCTAACTTCCGCCTTTCACCTTCAGTAGGGAGGAAGAAGACTCAAACGCTTTCCTTTAGCAAGGGGGGAAACGGGCTCCTTCAGCAAGGAAGATAAAGTTCTTGTTCCTGACGCTTTGAAGAGCGAATGAAGGAAGGAGCGAGACGAGAATCGATGAAGTGAATCTCTCGCTCGACTCAGATAATGATGAAGCTCGAGCTCATCTCTTGCCAAGCTAGCTCCGATGCTACTGCTCTGCTCAGCTCAGCTCTGATACTTCAAGAACAGTACTTGATTTAGGAACTGAACTTCTACTTGATTTATTCACTGGCCTTCCTTGCTGGTTGGCCTTGCTTGCTTGGCTGCTTTCTCCGGTGCCAGCTCTGAAACCGGAGGTATCTGTACCGGCTTGCTCGCCTTCCTTCCAAGGACCCTTCTGTCCAATAATTAGAAAACAGTACTTACTGCTTGCCGTATTGCCTAACGGCGTACTCTATTCCGCCTACAGACAAGGCCTATACTTAGCTTCCTTCATACCAAGACCTGGGTGATGAATCAAATATTCAATCAAACCGGATCACCTGAAGGGCTACCTTTCTGCCTATAATGGTTCATTTTCTTATCTTAGTTAGATAAGGTGAAGTCCTTATTGAATCAAATATGTAAGAAAATATATGATCAGTGGTCTTCTTTCCGCTCTTCGAGGCTCTTCTTGTAAAGAAAGGCATCGATACATACACCCCACAGCCAAAAAGGCCTACGAACGAGGAGGTCGGTAACCGGTCCGGTGTGAGCGAAGATCCTTGACGACCTGGAAGAGCAAAAGAAGACGACAATGGAATTAGTTGATTGGCCAGCGACTCGATTTAGCCTCATAATGGCGCGGTATGCTCTTCTTTCTGTCCTGTCTTATTCCAAGGCTGGAGAGTAGCCGCCTAACTGTCCACTCGCCCTCAACCCTCGACCGCTTCGTAGCGTCTTTTTAGGCTGCGTTCGACTCCTTCAAAAAAGACAAAAGACAACCGGAGTCTTTGCTCCCTGGATAAGTCTCATTCGATGTCGCAACCGATGCTTAAAACATATGATTCTATCTTCTCAGTCTTCGAGCGATCATTCTCTGCTTCAAATAGGAGGGGACTTCCTCTACCTAAAGGTGATGATCCTTACTTAACGTAACGTGGCAAGCCAAAAACTGACTTGTGGTCCATCCATCAGAGTAATCGATCTGACCGATAGATGATGCTTAGTTAAATCGTAGTCAAGGTCTGTCTTAGTATCAGGTTTCATTCTCTTTTTGCCTGCGGCCTGTCTGACATCGTGATAATAAACTTGTCCGGCTTCGTTTGATTCCTTCCCCATAGCAAAAAGGGCTCTCTCGAGGGTTAGGATCAAGGGTCTCCTCATCCTCATGCCTTTTTCCACCTTAAGATAGAAGCACAAGCGAACCCTTCCTCGAGTTAGGATTCAGACCGAGTGCAATTCAGTTTGTCGACCAGCTAAAGTAAGGAAGAATCAGCCACTTAGGGCGGCTAAGCTAACTTCGGCACCGAGCACCGTAGCGCATAGCTATTTCATCCAACCCCGTAACTTAATGAAGTGGACGGACCACACTGCAAAAAAATGCAAGCTGGGATGGCTGCGAAGCCTGTATTGGGAAGGAGGTTCAGCAGGAAACAAGAGAGTAGCCATACCTTTCAAGCTAGCATAGATAGCAGTGGGAGACCAAACAAATGTTTCACGCAATAGCGTGAAACATTTCCCAATTGAATTGCAAGGGATGACCCTTTCCAGATGACCGATAGAGGTTGGACAGATTCCTGTTACCAGAAGGAGGAGATAATAAGGGATTCGCTGCTCTAGACTTTGCTATAGTTGAATGAGCCTAAAAAGAGAGCATTTTCTCGCATGTTTAGTGCCCTTTCCTTTATAAGATCAGGGAGTTCCCACCATTATGCGTATATAAATCTAGTTGCTTTTTTGCGGAGACCTCGACGATGTGCGTGCACGAATTCAAGGTCTTCTTTTTTGTGGTACGCCGCTTTCTAGGTTAACATTTGAATTACTTCCTTTTAGTGAAAAAGCACAATGAGATTCACTTCTAACATTTCCCATATTTTAGTCCATTACATCAATCTTCCTAGCCACTCTGGTTTTGTTTTTTTCTTTTCTTTGTCGATGAATTGATAGCGCTCAGGTACGCCTAGAGTCTTATGTTCAGGACACCATAGACCAAACTCGCCAGCTTGATCCAACAAAGGACATTGTCCAACGATAGTCCGTTTAAAGTCACTCACCACTTCCGGAAGCGGAAGTGGCACATGACAACACCGAACCAGATCGTACGCTTGCTTTATGCTTTAAACAACAAGCCATAACGAAAGTCTTTTACAACACGTTCGGTACGACGAGCCATCAAAGGCACAATCGGGGGGTGTAACAGCTCATCGAGGGGAGTGTAATAACAAAGAGCTACATTGAAGTACCAATCTAACCATTTAAGGTGCATACTACACCAAGGGCACATAGCATACACATCAAACAGCAGAC